TCACAGTGGATTTACCAATAAGTCACGAAATGCTATGGTTCTTACATATGACATATGGTTTGATTTCTTCTTTTTTTCATTTTCAGAAGTAATTCGCGAGATCGTGCACCTTTCTTTCCTAGTTTTAAGTTTGAAAGAAGAAAAAAAAACAGAAGAAAGTGGTGCAGCTGGTTGGATCCAGCCTATTTTTGAAATAAACAACTCGCACACACTCCCTTTCCAAAAAAGATCAATACACCAAGCACTACACTTAGATTTATTGGATTTGTTGCTAAAATATCGGTATTAAACCCGAAACTCCCGGCGGATGGCCAGTAACCCAAGGAAAGGAAAGAATCGGTTCCATTTTTCATATGATCTCCTCTTATAGATAGGACTAACAAAATCGAACAGAGTTCTTTTTGTATCACTTCGCCCCTTTTTTGTTTTGGTTGATTTTTTATTAATTTTCTTAGTTCTAAACTAAATATATATTAATATATTATTTAATTTAGAAATGGCTTACTTTTGATTATTTCAATTGAAGTTCCAATAAGAAAAATATTTATTAGAATTAGGTCCGAGGCCTCATGTCAATTACGAAATACCTCTTTTTTTGCTGCAACGCTTCCTAAAAAGAAAAAAAGGGGGGGGTTCCACTGGACTAAGGGCGGGAAGGAAGAAAGCGAGTGGATCCGCTAATTCGTCATCCTCAAATCAGACCCTCCCGTGGGGTATTGTCTCAACGAATAAGTGATTGTAGGAGTGAAATCTTGATCTAATTGGAAAAGGGGGGAAGCGGCAAGTCCAAGGCAATAAGAAAAAAAGTCTTTTTTCTCTGCTAGGATTAAACAAAAGGATTCGCAAATAAAAGTGCTAACGCCACGACCAGTCCATAAATTGTTAAAGCTTCCATAAAAGCCAGACTAAGCAATAAAGTACCTCGTATTTTACCCTCTGCCTCTGGTTGTCTCGCGATACCTTCTACAGCTTGGCCCGCAGCAGTACCTTGACCAACTCCAGGTCCAATAGAAGCAAGCCCTACGGCCAATCCAGCAGCAATAACGGAAGCGGCAGAAATCAGTGGGTTCATGGTAAACTCCTCGCACCAAAATAAAGAAATGGTTAATGATACAATCAACCAATGAATTATGACTTCTTATTTTATCCCATCACTCAAATTCATCCAGTCGAAGAATTTGAGTGATAGGATAAAATAAGCTCATATATAACTAGTCAATATCTAATATCACATATACATGTCTTTCTTCCATAACGTAAACCAATCATTCGCGTCTTCTATTCAATCGGATTCTAGAATCATTCTTCGAAGCATCAACAAGAGTTGGCTTATAACCATTACAATATCTAGTTTGAACTTCCTAACCTTAACCTATTATGAATCTCCTTTGTAAATTATTCTCTTGTTTTTCTTTATAATTATCTCTCCAAATAAACGGATTAATTAACCTGATACATATCAATATCAGGATTTTATTGATCTAATTGCATGCAATTAATTCTAATTTTTTAGAATTTTTATCAATCGTTGAATTAAATGAAATCAAATGAAATGGAAATAACAGCATATAGAGCAGAACGTCTTTTTTTGTTTAAGCGCACATCGGAAAGAGATAAGATCCAAATTCTTATTCCAATTAAAAAGCGTAATCGTAATATTATTGTATTGTAATTGACTGAACAAAACAAATCTAAATAGAATATTTATTGGAAGAGGTATGACATAAATGGGCCAAAGGGGAATCTTAGGAAAAAGATCTTTTAGATCTCTTTCCTTTTTTACAATTCCCTAATCCTAATATCGTAATCTTTTTTGTCACTACTTTTAGATCGTATATACCATATTTGTATATATTATCAAAATACATTATCTTGAACTACGCGTTTGGGATAAGCTAAAAAAACTATTTCGAAAGAGAGTCAATGATGACCTTCCATGGATTCGCCTATATAAGCCGCGGCTAAAGTTGCAAAAATAAGAGCTTGAATGCCACTTGTAAATAGTCCAAGGAGCATAACAGGTATAGGAACCAACGAAGGTACTAAAGAAACAAGAACAACAACTACTAACTCATCCGCCAATATATTCCCGAAAAGTCGAAAACTAAGTGATAAAGGTTTTGTGAAATCTTCTAGGATATTAATTGGTAAAAGGATTGGGGTTGGTTGAATATATTTACCGAAATAACCCAATCCTTTTTTGGTAAGACCTGCGTAGAAATATGCCACTGACGTGAGTAAAGCTAAAGCAACTGTAGTATTTATATCATTTGTAGGTGCGGCTAACTCGCCGTGAGGTAACTGTATGATTTTCCAAGGTAAAAGAGCCCCTGACCAGTTCGAAACAAAAATAAATAGGAACATAGTTCCAATAAAGGGAACCCAAGGACCATATTCTTCTCCAATCTGAGTTTTGCTCAAGTCTCGAATGAATTCAAGGACATATTCAAAGAAATTCTGACCGTTGGGCGGAATGGTTTGTGGATTCCGAACAGCTACAGCGGCTGAACCTAATAAGATAACAATTACGACCCAAGAAGTAATAAGTACCTGAGCATGAACTTGGAAACTTCCTATTTGCCAATAAAAATGTTGGCCTACTTCCACACCGGATATATCGTATAACCCTTTTAGTGTGTTGATTGAACATGGTAGAACATTCATATTGCCCTCTGACAGAAATAGAACTAAAAAAAGAATTATTTTGATTCAACTATCTCTTTCTCGACTCGTTTGTTTGAATCGTATATTTCGGATACCAAGTAATCACATAATATCCCCAGTGATTTTGATCTCTTTGTTGAGATTCAGGAATAGTAACCGATTCAAAAAATCTATGGAGTTCCCGAAGTAATTGATTTATCTTATTATTAATCAACGATTTCTTATATAGCTAGAACGGCCTTCACAAATTGCGGATACTAATTTGTTAAGAATTAATCGGATTGAAGCGATAGCGTCATCATTCGCTGGAATTGAAATATCTGCGAGATCCGGGTCACAGTTTGTATCGATTAAACAAATCGTTGGAATTCCCAAAGTGACGCATTCCCGAAGAGCCGTATATTCTTCTTGCTGATCAACGATGATTACAATATCAGGCAACCCCGTCATATATTGGATTCCACCTAAATATGCTTGCAAGTGAGATAGTTGTCTTTTCAACATTGCTGCATCTCTTTTCGGAAGACGGTTGAGTCTTCCCGCCTTTTGTTCCGCTCTCAAGTTTCTGAACTTATGAAGTCTCGTTTCTGTAGTGGACCAGTTTGTTGACATACCCCCGAGCCATTTTTTATTAACATAATGACACCGAGCCCTTATTGCGGCCGATGTTACTAAATCCGCTGCTTTCTTTTTTGTACCAATTATTAAGAATTGTTTTCCCCTACTTGCTGCATCAAAAACTAAATCACAAGCTTCTGATAAAAAACGAGCAGTTCTAGTAAGATTTGTAATATGAATACCTTTACGTTTTGCAGAGATGTAAGGTGCCATTCTAGGATTCCATTTACGAGTACCATGGCCAAAATGAACTCCTGCTTCCATCATCTCTTCCAAATTGATGTTCCAATATCTTCTTGTCATTTCTCTCCACACTTCCTCTTTTTTTTTTTTAAAAAAAAAAGACGAGATACCTTGAAATAAATAATTGTTCCAACGGAACTTTCTACCGGAGATTGGCCATTGATATACGGTTCAAGCCATTAATTCCTTTTTATTCGTTATTATCTTTATTACCATTACCAACTCAAATGATCAGACCGAATAGTTAAAGTTAAAGGGAGAAATCCGCTCTTAGGAATCATTAAATCCCCTAAATGATTGTTCTGATATATCATGGAAATTCTTTGGGCTACAAAAATAAAATAATTCTCTGTGGTGGAACAAAATATCTCTCATTTCCCCCTCGAATAGATTTTTCTTTTTAATTTTCAAAGGAATGTTGTTATGTTCCCTTGAACGGCGCACCAATCCTTTGAATCCAGTACCAACAGGTATCATTCCCCCCAGAACAACGTTTTCTTTCAGGCCTTTCAACCAATCAATACGACCCCGTAGAGCGGCTTTTGCTAAAACTCGAGCAGTTTCTTGAAAACTCGCCTCGGATATGAAACTTTGAGTATTAAGAGATGCTCGCGTTATTCCCAATAAGACGGCTCGGTAAGAGATCGCTTCTTCCAAAGCGCGCCCCGTTCGCTCCGCTCGCAATAATCCAATCAGTTCTCCAGGTGAAAAAACATTAGACATTCCATCTTCTGAAACCAATACTTTTGATGTTATTTGACGTACAATAATTTCTATATGCCTATTATGGATCTGCACCCCTTGGGATCGATAAACCTTTTGAATCTTATTAACCAAAGAGATCCGACTTTGCGCTATGGTTAGCTCGGCACTAATCAAGAATTCCCAAGGAATTCCAAGAATTCTTGTTATACGTTTGTTCCAACCCTCAACCCTCTTTTCTAGGTTCCTCGATATTGAATCAATTGAACGCACTTCTAACACTTGTTCCACTTTTGGAAGACCCTGCGTTATATCACCAGATCTTGATTTTTCATATATAAATGTAACTAATGTATCTCCTTCGTAAAGGATTTCTCCATAATGGCCATGAACGCTTGCTCCTGGAGTGGCCAAATAGGACTTAGCTGATCTTATTACTAAAGAGTCAACATGAACAATTAGAACTTGGCCAGATTTTAGATGCGGTCCTTTTTTGGATATACATCCATTTTCACAAATAAACTGCCCCAGGCTAATTATTGTGGATGTCTCTTCACAATAATCGTGATGGATAAAATACCAATTCAAATTGAATGAATTAAAAATGATGTTAATGCACGGATCGGGATTATAAATTTTTCCATTTTCATCCATTAAATAATATTTAAATACTTGGAAAGTATGTTTTAAATTGTCAAATAGCAAATATTTATTTACCAAAATATGATTATGAGTTATTAAATAGTAATAAGATAAATAAAAATTCGCAAATT